GTACTGCATATATGAGTCGTATAGACTTCCGGCAAGGGGCACCTTCTTGGCGCCTAGCGGTATCTCGCTGTCCGGGTTATATCTGGCTTTGGCGAACAACCATTCTAGGACTCCCGATTAGTCTAGACCACCCCCGCCAGTGCTAACTCCCCTTTTGCTAGGCTTTCGATCTTTCTCACTCATAATCTTTTAGATATGGGATTGCTAGTAACAACTGGTGGTAGAAACGGCTTGACCTCCCCGAGCTCTTGTGGTACAATTTTATCCCTGCGGAACCCAGACTTCCGATTCGGTTCGCGGAAGAGGGGTGGTAGGATGCAGCGGGGCTTGACCGGTGGCTCGTGACGGAACAGGCTGACTAAGCTGCAATCGCCTAGACGAATAACCTACTAACCTCAACTTATTTTTCTTTTTTTTTTGTATGTATCCTTGGTTTTTTTTTCACTGCCATTTCAGCGTCGCTGTCGCTGGCAAACTCCAGGTAGTGATCGGATCCTACCTATTCCATATTTTGGCTCACCTACTTATTGGGGTAGTTCGTTAGCGTTAGATTGCTGGATCCTCTTCAGGTAGCCCCGTCAAAACGAAATAAAGAACGAGAGTGAGATATCAAAACTGTCTTCATTTCAAAATGAATTCCTCATCAGAAAATGATTAATGATGCGGATAAGCTGATACCGACTCGTCAATCTCCTCCATACTCAATCCGCATCATATTACTTGCACGAAAACAAGGAACTCGTTAACAAATCTACCCATCGATTTGATAGATTTTTCATCTTTCTATCTGGGTTGCTTATTAATTAGTAATAACGGGATCCGGAAAATAAGTGGGGCGCAAAGCCGAAGCCTTAGAAATGAATTGAAAAGTATTTAATTTCTTTTTCTTTTGCAAATTCTTTTGTATTTGTAGTTGAAAACAATTGGGAGGAATTTTGGACTTTCTTTTTTTCTCAGGAGTAATTGAATGACGAGGAGCCGTATGAGGTGAGAATCTCACGTACGGTTCTGTATAGTGACATTGGAGCTGTCGACTATTCCACGACTACGCCAAAAAAACCCAACTCTGCCCTACGTAAAGTCGCGAGAGTTCGGTTAACCTCCAAGTTTGAGGTAACGGCTTACATACCAGGTATTGGCCATAATTTGCAGGAACATTCGGTGGTCCCCGTGAGAGGCGGAAGGGTCAAAGACTTACCCGGTGTTAGGTATCATATTGTTAGAGGAACCTTAGATGCTGTAGGGGTGAAGGATCGTAAAAAAGGGCGTTCTAGTGCGTTGCAGAACATTGTCACAACTTGTATCATTGCAACGATTCCGTATCAGTTGTTCTGATATGTTAAATGTGTAGCCGACCCAGCATTGCCAGGGGACTGAAGCCTGCTACCACAGAGATTGATAGAGATTAATTATTATCTATCTATTTGTATGAAACAACTTGGTGTCTAAGGTGTTCTATTCCAGTAAGTTGAGTTTTACCCGGACTCTCACCTAGAAAATCTTAGGACCTCTTTTCCTATTGGAACAGGTTTGGATTATGAATACGGAGATTCGGTGAAGGCTTTATGCACATCTACTGATTGGATTGATAAACCTACGGACATTCCTAGTAAGATAACTGAATTGCAAGATTTTCTTCTTTTACATCTAGACTTCGACTTCTTTTATCCGTGGAATAGGAGAAGACGGATACTCAACGTGCGATGAGTAAATATGATTTGTATCTTAGAAAAGAAATGGTTCGAAATCATTTGAATAGTTTCTATTCAATCATGTGGAAAGCTGTATTCGATGAAAGTCGCACGTGCAGTTTGGAGGGAGATCCTCGACTAACCGGTGGATCCACCCTACAATATGGAGTGAAGAAGCCAAAATAGTAGCTTAAGATACCATTGAAATAAAAGAATTGATTGAAATCTGACATATTTATATTTGTAAACTCGTGTTACATCGGAGCAGTGTAGTGAACAGAAAGAAAAATATCGAATCAGATCCAATTTATCGGAATCGATTGGTAAATATGCTAGTTGATCGTATCCTGAAAAATGGCAAGAAATCACTGGCTTATCAGATTTTTTATCAGGCTATGAAGCGGATTAGGTAAAAGACAAATAAGAACCCACTGTCTGTTCTGCGACAGGCGGTGCGCGGGGTAACTCCCGATGTAGTGACGGAAACCAAACGTGTAGGTGGATCAACCTATCGAGTTCCCGTTGAAGTAGTACCGGCGGAGGGAAAAGCTTTGGCTATCCGGTGGTCATTAATCGCGTGTCGAAAACGCTCAGGTCGAAGTATGGCTTTAAGATCGAGTGATGAATCAATGGATGCCGCCAGGAATTCCGGTAGTGCCATACGGAAGAGGGAGGAGACTCATAAAGTTGCGGAAGCTAACAAAGCTTTTGCTCATTTCCGTTAGTTTCGGATTCGTTCCAATCCACAATCTTTCCGTTGTGGATTGGAACCGGGGCACAAACTATCGGGGAATCGAAAAACACTATGAAGAAATGGTTGAGTGAGGAGTCAACGACGAATAACGGGTGTCTAAGCCACAAGTGGGGATCGGCAACTCTTTCCCTTTCCTTTAGGTTGTTGGTTGTTAATTATTAAACCCCTCCTAACCTAATAGGATAGCGGGGGGGGGCCAATGCAGAGTTGCGGAGTGCCTCGGGAAAAGGCTTGACGCGTGACCAGTTTTTCAGAGACTGAAATTGATTGAGGCGCGCACCGCATACCGCATCGCACAGAGTAAAAATTTCCTTTTTTTTTTTGAAAAAGGAAAGCGTTTTTGTAAAACAATGGCTAAAATTTGTTTGAGATATCGAGGGGAAGCCCCCATATCCGAGAATTCTGGGGACTCAATTAATTTCGGTTGACACAGATAGGTTTTTGTGATATATTACAAATTAACAAGCTTACTAGCCTGGGGAATCACTAATTATTTTTTGAAAACCGAAAATTACCATGACCGCAACTTTAGAACGACGCGAAAGCGCAAGCTTATGGGGTCGCTTCTGCGACTGGATCACCAGCACCGAAAACCGTCTCTACATCGGATGGTTCGGTGTCTTAATGATTCCCACCTTACTAACCGCAACCTCTGTATTCATCATTGCTTTCGTCGCAGCTCCTCCTGTAGATATTGATGGTATTCGCGAACCCGTTTCTGGTTCTTTGTTATACGGTAACAACATTATCTCCGGTGCTATCATCCCTACTTCTGCAGCTATTGGGTTACATTTCTACCCAATCTGGGAAGCAGCTTCCGTCGATGAATGGCTTTACAATGGTGGTCCCTACGAACTTATCGTTCTTCACTTCCTACTTGGTGTAGCTTGCTACATGGGTCGCGAATGGGAACTAAGCTTCCGTTTAGGTATGCGTCCTTGGATCGCTGTTGCGTACTCGGCTCCTGTCGCAGCTGCTGCCGCCGTCTTCTTGATCTACCCAATTGGTCAAGGTAGTTTCTCTGACGGTATGCCTCTAGGCATTTCTGGTACTTTCAACTTCATGATCGTCTTCCAGGCTGAGCACAATATCCTTATGCATCCCTTCCACATGTTGGGTGTAGCTGGCGTATTCGGCGGCTCTCTATTCAGTGCTATGCATGGTTCTTTGGTAACTTCTAGTTTGATCAGAGAAACAACTGAGAATGAGTCTGCTAATGCAGGTTATAAGTTCGGTCAAGAAGAAGAAACCTACAACATCGTAGCTGCTCACGGCTATTTTGGTCGTTTGATCTTCCAATATGCTAGCTTCAACAATTCTCGCTCTCTACACTTCTTTTTAGCTGCTTGGCCCGTAGTAGGTATCTGGTTCACCGCTTTAGGCATTAGCACTATGGCATTCAACTTGAATGGTTTTAACTTCAACCAATCCGTGGTTGACAGCCAAGGTCGTGTTATAAACACCTGGGCTGATATCATAAACCGTGCTAACCTAGGTATGGAAGTCATGCATGAACGTAACGCTCATAACTTCCCTCTAGACTTGGCTTCTGTTGAAGCTCCTTCTATAAACGGATAATATCCGTCTGGTTATGTAGCACAACTGGATACCAAATCTCTTAACTCCAGAGGAGGAGGTTTGGTGTCCAATGAGGTGAAGGTTCGTGCGGTAGAACGAACGGAAAGGGTGAAAACAGCTTGTCACAATTTCACGATTATCCGTTTCCAACCTTGAATTCTGAAAAGTATTTGTATTCGGAATATCCTTCTGCGATTTAATAGATTACGAAGTTTCCCACTCCGATTTGCAGAATCCTTGTAATCCCCCACCCCGACACCCTAATTCTTTGGGTAAAAAAAAAAAACTGAGATTGCATCACTCATCTAAAAAATTTTATATTGTCTTGTTATATATATGAAGTTGCTATGTATGTGTATCAACCGAAGAACCTATCTAGCTCGCTTAACGGGTGGATCTCGTTCACGTCCGGGGGGGGGGGAGCCAACTAAATCAGCAGTAAATCGGTAAATCAACAGAGGGGGCGGACGTAGCCAAGTGGATCAAGGCAATGGAGTGTGGATCCATCACGCGCGGGTTCAATCCCCGTCGTTCGCCCATCACATCGGGTAATTCGATCCCATCGCTCTGCTTGGAACAGAGGAGAATCGTTAAGGTGGGTAGGATATGTGTGGGTCTCCCCGACAATAACAATTTAGAATTTCCGATCTCATTCCAGTTTTGGATACGACTATTCACGGAAATCACTAGAATCGTTTGAAATATTTAACCCATTCTATCTTGAAATTTTCAAAATTATTGGTATAATAAATGTGGGAAATAGATAGTATCTACCGCATAGAATTAATATGAAGAAAGAAAATAAGGTAAAAAAGGTGGCAAAAGAAAGAGTAGGAAGTCCAGATTTTTCATCTAAAATTTCAGAGTTAGTAGAAGTCAGTCTATTAGACCACTTCTTCGAATCATTGAAAAACCAACATCTCAAAGAATTTTTAATTAGTCCATCTTCCAATTATGAACCTTTTATCAGATTATCTGACTTGTGCTTTCTGAGTTCACTATTTTTACGCAATCTGCGTGATTCAATAAGAAGAGATAGTCGCATCACCCTGGAGATGCTGATGCTGCTAACAATACCAATTTCTATGCATTGCTTGAGTGACAAAAGGTCGATCGAAAGAAGTTTTGCATTAGCGGGAGTCATTAATGGGGGTGACGGAGTAATAAAAAAACAAGCAGAAAATTATGGTGACTTCTCATGCGACCGCTTCCCCCGATTCAGAAGATCTTCATCTGTTGGAAAGAGGGGAAAGAGGGGAATACCTGTTTCCCACTACTTAGGTTTGAACGGATATATTTCTGCAGGTTCGACGAAAAAAGAGAAGCAAGTTCGTTATGATGCGATGATTCCTCTGGTTTCCGGTAGATGGGAGGCATGCGTAGTTAGGGATTCACTCCTTGGCAGAGATATATCCAAGGATGAGACTGAAAGGATTCAAGCATTTTGTAGAGATAGGTGTTTACAAAATTCAAGTAGGTTTTTCAAATTCTATAACTATCTGGTCGTTTCTAAAAACAACCAAAGTGATTTTGATTCGTTATTCTTTTGGAAAAATCATAACAAGCGAGATCTGGGTCGGTTACAAGCAACACAGTTGAGAAACGACTCATTAAGTCCCGTGGTATTAAACCTCCGTGACAAGGCGTTACTTGAATCCGGAAATTCAGCAGATCACCGGGGGGATGGATCGGAATTTTATTTCGAGCGAGAAGCCTTTTCCAACCTGTCTTCATTTACGTCTTATGAAAAGACGACGTCGTTTCGCGGCTGTATCTCCGGATTGGATTGTGACAAAAATGGGGAAGAATTTCCCACTCCACACACTTTTTCACAAATGAAAAATGGATTAATAAATCGACTCACCAAATTTATCTCGATAATTGAGAAATCGAATCTGATTTTTGATGGGGCAATAGTTATTGACGTCAGTAATAGCGTCAAATCTGGGAAAGGATTTCCATTGAAAACGAAGGGTGACATGCCGCTTACTCAAATATCTGGCAAAAAACTTGGGCTAGCGAGTAGCAGACACCTCGACCTCGATGAGATTTTCCCAAATTATTTTCAAATATTTCTAGGTATACCTAGAAAAATAAGTAATCAAAGTGAAAATACTACTTTTTCAAACTAATTGAAAGAAAAGGGTAACATACATTCAATATATTCTTTAGTTAGATTGTATGGACGAAATAGAATCATACCTCTCTACTCAACATACATATTTATTTTCTATGACTATTTCTGCGCATTATTTACTGAATATTTCTTCCAAATCAAATATCGGTTGGATGGCTGGACGGGGAGCGGGGAGTACACCGGTGTAACAAGAATTGCAATTGAATAAATAGTATTGAAATGGAAAGATAACGTAGAGCGCCTATTGAACGAATATATTACCTCTCAAATTGATGAGTATAGAAATGTTCATTCAAATGTGCATAGATGGCTCGATACGACCGGGGATTCGTCTCTTTTCCCTGTCGGGGAAGTCTTAAAGTATGACTTGGAGGAATCTATTTGCCGTGTATCAATAATAATAAACGAATTACTGAGTAATATTGGTGTCAGTCTCGGTGGTAACAATCAACAGAACGAAAAAGATTTTCATCGATTTCTCAATACTTTTTTTCTTTATAAAATGATTGTTGCTGAGGTTACTCGCCAGAAAGCTTTGATATATACCATGGATTATTGCATCGAAAAATTGAACGACATAGATATAGATCTCGAGAAATGGAACAAGATAGATCTCATGAAGCTTGATCTTTTATCAAGTTTATTCGATGGTTACATTGACGAACAGATACTTTTCCTCAAAACAATTCTTGAGGGAAAAAAGAGTTTATTCATTGAATCCAAACTGTTAATGAGTAAGAAATCGGTAGGCTCTTCGACCGAGCTGGAACCTACGGTGAATCCTACTTCTCTCGGGTTGCCCCGCATCGAATCCATCCGAGCAGGATTTTCAAACGATGATCTTTCCATCGCGGAGAGGCAATTTTGGAATCCGTTTCTGCATGATTTAAACCGTGGGGGAGGTTCAACTAGAGATATTGGTGGTAATATTTCGAGATACATTTCCGATCAGGTTAATAAACTAAACTTTATAGACGACTCACCTCTACGGAACTGTGCTGGAAGCAACTTTATTCCGAGAATCAAAAGGGATTTTTTTATTGGGAGATGCAACAGTAGTTATCTCGACGTTCTAGAAAACTTCTATGCGAACTCCGAAGATGAAACCATCTCATCTAGTATCATCTCATTTATTCATCCCCAACTGTCGGATTCGTTGCCATTCAATTTATCAAGACAAACAGCAGGAGAGGTTGCTGGCCACGTACTCACACCAATTCAATTTATTTTGTCTAATCTGCATCAATCCACAGCATTAGTAACTCATTCAGATGGACTTCCCAATTATATTTCGGATCTGAAGAGGTTACTGGCGGGTTTGAACTCATCTCCTCGCAAAACGATAGAGTCATTTCTGCATTCGTGCAGTAGCACTGAAGTTTATTTGGGGAAGACGTCGACGTCGATAAACTCCGAATCATCGTCGGATCGGCGACCCCAATATCGTCCCGAGAATATGGTATTGGATCGAGTCTATCAAAAGAATTTGTCTATTAGGTCTTTCTGGGAACCAGAAGAGATGGAAACATCTTATTGGTCGCTAAGACTCCCATTATGCAACGATGCAGCATCGAGATCTCTAGCAGAATCGATTGGAAAGGAGGTTGCGCGCGAAGATACGGACTATGCGGATCAACCTATCTGGAAAGAGGCTGTTCGTCCATCCCACTTTATCAATTTCAATGAATTATTAAAAGATTTGAACAGATATAAGATCTCTTGGATCTTTTGGAAAGACAATATCGGTGAAAAATGGAGCTTATTTAGAGATTATATACCTTGGTTTTTTACCCCCACCTGGTGGAGATACTTCTACGACCTGATTAGAGAAACATATCCAGAAATAGTACTTAAAATAAGTTACGACTCAAATCATCATTTCCCCATAATTTATAAAAGAATTGCTGAGGATGTGGTAGATGGCGCGAAAGCCTATTTAATCCAAAGGCTGCAAAGCCTAGGATTGAGATTTGACAACGATTCTATCAATACTATAGCATCCGAGGTAAGTCTTCTTATTTTCGAAGAAATTCCTGATGAAGCGGAGATTTTACATTCGGTAGGATGGTCAGCATCTCAATTTTCCAATAGGTCTATCTTCTATTACTTTATTCTTTCAGTATTAATTGTTCTTGCATTATTCAAACACCCTTTGTCTGCCGTTTCGGGTTTCAATTCCTTTCATCTATGGAAACGTTTCAATACTATTGAATATTTAACAGACCCAACGCGTGGATCCTATTTGAGAGAGGTAATGTATTCCCCTTCGACAAGCTAAATGGCAACGAGAGATCTACTAATCTATTCTTTGAATAGATTCTTGAATTATATAAATAATATAATCTTTTTCTTCTTCGTGAAAAATGAACTCGATTCATGGATGTTTCATAAAGAAAGCTCCGATATCCTAGATAGTAAGAAAGAACTACTGACTCAACATTTAGTGACGAATAAAATTATTTATAGGTATGTGTCGAAATTGAATTCCAACTATGATTCATTGAGCAACGAGATTTCTCATGAACCTTATCCACAAGAAAGATCTAATGTTTTGGCATACCTACTTCAATTCTGGCAAAATTATCTATTGAGTCACAAGATCCGTAAGTTGGATCCTGCGGAGAAGTGGGCTTTTTCCGCCCTCGAGAGAGATATTCTATTTTCAGTAACAACGAGACGAAGAGGCGGTCTACTAAATATGCCATGTCATGACATACCTATCTCACTCCAATCGGGATTATTACCATCTAAAGGAATTTTGCTAGTGGGACCCATAGAAACTGGCCGATCTTCCATTATTAGAGATGTAGCATTCGATTCCTACTTTCCAGTGGTGAAACTACCAATGGAGAAGCTGATATACAACCGATCCTTTTTTAATAATGCACGGGGTAATTTCATCTCGAAAGAAAGCGTACACCGATTAAATTTCGTTTTTGAAATGGCGAAAGAGATGTCTCCTCGTATACTATGGATTCAAGATATTCATGAATTGAATATTCATCGTTCGTATCATAAGCTAGAAGCTGATCCCAAATTCTTACTTTGCCAAATATTGAAAAGTATTGGTGACAGGCGCAGCAATTCCAACATCCGCAGGAATGTTGTTATCGCCACGACTCACGTACCTGCGAGGATAGATCCAGCTCCAATAGCTCCGAACCGGTTAAACTAATTAATAAATTTCCGAAAATCCAACGGGTATCAACGTCACAAGGAATTATCAATTCTATTACGTATCAAAGGGTGCGAAATGGAGGCTAATCCGCCTCTTCCTCTTATTGAAGGTATTGGGTCTGGAACTACGGGTTATAGTAAACGAGATTTATTTCTTCTTGCTAATGAGGCGTTATTAATAGGTACTTCCAGAAGAAGTAAGATTATATGTAGCGACGCAATTGAATTAGCTTTGCATAGACAACATTCGACTGCTAGTGATATGGGCAATGGGATAGAATCCGGTTCTGAATGGGAAATCTTTTCCCACGAGATAGCGGAAGCTACTCCAAAGAATAGTTTGATAGATACTTATCTCACAAATACATATATTGGTCGCAACGCGTTAAAAATGCGATTTTATTATTTGTCTAACTGGTATGTGGAACCTTCAATAACCAAGTCAACATTTAATGAATTCACTCTATTTTCGCATATCCTAGGAATACTAGCTGGATTAGTAGCTCGCGATTCGCTCCAAATGGATATGAGAAAGAAAGAGAATTTCACCGTTATCGACAAACTTGTAGAGAATGACTTGAACCTAGCTTGTGGTGTACTAGAAAACCTCTCGACTAAATTCTCACGTTCAGATATTTGTGAAGACGAAAGTCGACACAGTAACAGTAATAGTCTTTCCTTTTCCGTTCCTATCGCTAAACCCAAGTATTGCTCAGGTGTAGCCTCTACAAGTCGTTCTTCTAAATTTATGAGAAAGAAGGGATTTAGCAGTCTAACCGACTTCGAACTGCAACAGTCACCCGAACTAATAAACTCAAGTCCGACGGAAGTGTCGCGTGAGATCACTTGGTCCCATAAGGCTTGGCGTCTCCGTTTCCTGCGAAGCGGGGCTTATGAATTGATGAGGGTATTATCTGAACCCAATCATTTGCATAATTTAATTCTCCTCTACCAAAATCAGAATTATATACCCCAACAAGATTTTGAATTCAATAAGATTAAGGGTGACAAAAGTAAATGGTGTGGGAAAAGCGGATATCTATTCAATTCTGAAAAATCTGGGACTAATGTGCCAGATCAAGATATTAAAAGATTGGAAAACCGGTTGGATAATATGTCGTTACGCGAGCAATTTCTCGAATTGGGAATATCCGGCGACTCATCTAATGAATATGAAACACACTGTAACCGATTCGATGAAACGACTCGACTCTTCGGGGGGCGCTTCATCTGGGACCCCATGCTTCTGTTCCAGCCAGATGCTAACATTCCTTCCTCGCGTCGCAGCTTGTTGCCGACGAAAGAAGTGGCGCGGAGGCTTTACACCATTTACGGTATGAGAAAGCAGCACCTTAACAAAATGTCAAATAAAAAAATTAAAAATTTCTTTCTCTACCGCGAAGATAATCCGAAATTGAAACCTGACTCATCCATTAAGCAGTGGAATAATCTCCCTGTGGATGAAGAGGAGCAAGATTCCGAATACGTCAAAGAAACTTCCTCTATGGATATACATCTGCAATATCCGCAGATATTTAGTCCCGCTCGCTTTGATTCCTACATGGTGGTAGAAGATTTCCCGGAGCGATTTATCCGCTTTAGGCTTCTGGTTCATAGAAACAAATGGATGGGGCGAAACCGTTGCCCATTTCAGGATTTTCTTATCTATAATATGTTGCTTGAAATTTATTAATATCTATTCAATCCGTTCTGGTTTGGTGGGGCGTCACCGGATTTAGCGACGAGAAATTTTTTTCACGAAAGTTCATAGAACAAATCTTAGATACCCCTCATTCTGTCTAGATCTCCAGCAATATAATTAGAAGCCAAATCAGTAAAAGGAAGGTCTATATTTTCCTTTTACTGATACAAATCATTTTATCGCAACATCTTAAATCGTTAAGATACTGAAGACCATTTCTTACATGAGTCTTTTATGAGTCTTTCTGCTTAGAAAGCGGATTGGGAGGGAGCAATAGCTTATTCCGTAGGGATTTTGCAAAATAGCTTTTTAACATCACGCTTGGAATAGATCCCCTATTTCATAAAATTGTGGATTTACTCTCCTCCCCAGATGACTTATTGATTCGCTCATTCCAATCGCTCAATACACCGGAATTGAAGCGGGGGCCCCCAAAAACGAACGACCTTTCAATATTCAATAAATAGGCAGGGTCCTTGCCTTGGGGGTATTCAAGGGGGGGGGGCAAGGACGCACAAATTTTTTTATCCCCAATTGTTAGAGCTGGAAATAAGCACGATAGTGAATCATTCACTGATTGGTAGCTCGTGGTCCGACGCAATTTGATTTGGCATATGTGGGAAACACAACTATTCAACTACTAATAATTATTGACGTAGATTCGAACAAATCTCCCCGGGTAGGATTCGAACCTACGACCAATCGGTTAACAGCCGACCGCTCTACCGCTGAGCTACCGAGGAAAGTGGTAGGGGATTCAGTCTCATACACACTCGAAGACCTTCGTTCTTCGAACCGCTTCTAAATCTCTAATACGTCAAGCTTTCTTCGAATTTCGTGAGGTAAACTTCGCGTACATCCCAACTCCCATTATAGGGGGAGGCGGCGGCGATAGCAATCCCATTTGAATGGAAGGGTCCCCGAATCATGGGAGAGGGGGGGAGGGCAATCGATCGAGGTCGGGATCAACCCCACAAGCCCCCCACGATCTGTATCGATCAATCACCAATTAGTACTTTCTATTCCCCCCCTCGAAGAAGCATAGTAGAATAGCCGCAGGATTCTCCTACCTCATGAAAAGAAGTAATATCTTTGAGGAATAAAAGGAACAAAAAGGGGAGAAATGGAGATGGGGAAGATGAACAATAGTCGGGAGAAATGAACACGAATTGGAGCTTCGCGAAACGAAAGTAGCAGTTTACGGCAAGGGCGGAATTGGGAAATCAACAACTAGCGACACCGACAAAATAATTCCAATTACCAATCCGAATAGGTAATGGGATATTCTACCATTTTTCTCATACCGTATAATCTCTCCACTAGAAAAGCTTGATACACCAATTCCGTTGACAAACCCATCGATTACCCATTGGTCAAAATGCAAAACCAGTTTACCTACGAAGTTTATACCTCGGATGATGTAAATATCGTAATAGTAATCGATATAACCCCGATTTACGGACCAATCTCTGGCAGAAGATAAAGAAGTATTTAATAAGTTTTTACTTACTAAGTTCAAATTTTCAAAAACTTTCGTATTCACAGGTTCGATACTTCCCCCGTAGACGCTGAAGGAAATGACTAATCCGATAAGCGATAAACTAAGCGAAGGGATTGAGCTTTTTAATATCTCCGTCAAATTTTCAAGATGTTTAGTAGTTTCGGAAAAGGAAGGGATAGAAATCAGCCAGTCGAATAAAAGGTCCAAACCAGTTCCCCTTTGGGTTGGGTCAACTCCAGCTAATCCAATGAATGCAGTGGGTATTGCCAAGACAATCAGAGGCAATACCATGCAGAACTTTGATTCTCGGGGATATAGCAAGTTTCGCCCCGGATGAATTCGATTTACTTCTTCACTAATTGAGCCCCCCCCAGGGGGACGCGGGGTGATGAGGTTTCCCGATTCCGTAACCCCATTTCGCTCCATATCTGTTATAGATGTGACATTATTAATTGTTTGTGTAGCGAGTGATTCTGTTCGAGCCCCGCCCCATGAAGTAATAGTATCTCCGGATGGAAAAGAATTATTGAAACCAATGGAATTCATTTGATTAGCACGAAAATTTCCCTCAAAAGTGAGAAGGTAGATACGAAACGTATAAAACGCGGTAGGCCCTGCTGTGGTAGAAGTTATTAATCCGAGATAAGGGGAGCGCAACCAACTTTCTGTAATAATTAGATCCTTGGACCGGAAACACGATAGTGGGGGTATACCGCACAAAGAAAGAGTGCCCGGGAGAAAGGTAGTTCCGGTGATTGGCATATGCTTCCGTAAGCCACCCATGAGAAACATATTTTGACTTCTAGTGGGAGAGTACCCGACAACCTTTTCCATGGAATGGATAACCGAGCCGGAGCCCAAAAATGACAAAGCTTTTGAATACGCATGTGTAATGAGATGAAACAAAGCAGGTCGGGAAGCACCGATACCTGAAGCTGGTACCATATATCCTAACTGGGACATGGTTGAGTAGGCCAAACCTCTTTTTAGATCTTTTTGGGCAAGAGCCAACGTGGCGCCCGACAGGGTTGTTATTCCGCCCACCCAAGAAATAGTATACATCGTTGGAGGCAATGTCGAAATGAGGTTGAAAATTCGAATCGCAAGAAAAATTCCGGCGGCCACCATAGTAGCTGCGTGAATAAGGGCCGATATGGGCGTAGGGCCCTCCGTAGCATCTGGCAGCCATACATGAAGTGGAAATTGTGCGGACTTGGCAACCGGACCTAGGAAAAGTAGAAGGGCAATTGTATTAGCAAAGATCGGATTGATAACGCCGTTGTCACTCAATTCAAGAAATCAATCACACAATTCAAAGATCTCAAAACTACCAGTGACCCAGTAGATGCCCAATAAACCTAGCAGTAACCCGAAATCCCCTATGCGGTTGGTTACGAAAGCTTTTTGACAAGCATTTGCAGCGCTCGATCTGGCAAACCAAAAACCTATTAACAAGTAAGAACACATTCCAACTAATTCCCAAAATACGTAAATCTGTATTAGGTTGGGACTAAAAACTAACCCTAACATCGACGCAGTAAACAAACTTAGATAAGCATAAAATCTTGCGTATCCCTAGTCGTGACACATGTAACTATCGCTGTAAACCATCGCTGAAGTACCTACCGTAGTAACTAGTATTGACATGGCAAGAGTAAGTGGATCAATCAGAAAACCTATTTTCAGACGAAAGTCACTTTTTGGAATCCGAGCCCACAAAAACTGCTGAATGTAGTGAGTCGCAGTTTGTTGCCGAAATAGGGCAAGGGAAACAAACATAGCGATGGTTAGCGAAAACGTATTGAAAGCAGCGCACGGGCGACGTAAGCTTTTTGTAGCTTTTGGAAAGAAAAATGATAAGGATCCAGTCGAACGAGCAGCTACCAACGGACACAGGGGGATAAGGCAAGCATATTTATTTGAGAGTTCCACGGGCGTATCAAATCCTAATTAAATTTATTGTTGCTTCCAACTTCTTTTGACCAGGAGTCAAAATAAAAATCTGGGAACAGTATGAAATAGAATATATGCAAATAATATAATTAGTGTTTAATTAGACAAAAACCTTCATTTGTACACTTTTTTAGTTTCATTTTTTATTAATATGTAAAAAACTTGACAATATTTAAAGACGACCGAGATACTTATTCAAGTCGGACAATTCATTTTTGGATAGGTTTGCAAGTCACCCCCTCATTGTTTCCTAGTATTAAAAAAAAAAATGGAGAGATAAAGAGGGAAAATTAGCATGAATAGGTATGCAATAATTGACATCGGCGGCAAGCAACTCCGAGTGGAACAGGGAAGATTTCACGATGCTCGGCACTTCGCCTCAGTTCGACCCGCGTTGACGTCCAATACAAAAATATCGATAAATCGGGTTTTACTTATTCGTCACGGATCTAGCGTCACTTTTGGCTATCCGTGGCTGGAGAATGCAGTTGTCAGAGGCAGAATCTTACACGGTTGCTTCAAAGAAAAACTGGTGGTACAAAAGATTCACTCTAAGAAGAAAACATGACGAACTTCTGGATATAGAGAAAATATGACCCGATTCGTTGTTGATTCCATTCTTTCTGGTGGTGAAAACCTAGATAAATCTTAACCAGTTTTTTATGGTGAGTCAATAGATACTTAGAAAAGTTGGTGTAACGGCATAGAATTTCATCGGTTTCTTATCTCCCTTTGCTTGTGCTGATTTTTTTATTGAGTTCCTCCTATTATATCCATTCTATCGGTACGTATCAACATAGTTCTAAGTTAGTTGCAAAGAAATACTGGATATATGGCAGTTCCTAAAAAACGAACTTCTAGATCAAAAAAGAAGATTCGCAATCACGCATGGAAAACTAGATCTGCGGGGGTTGCGTTAAGGGCTTTTTCCTTGGCCCAATCTGTTTTAACCAGTCGTTCAAGAAGTTTTTACTATATAACAGAAAAAAGAGATATTTAAGAAATAAAAGCTAGGAGTATTTTTTTCCCGCTATTTCTAAAAACGTATTAGATCTATCTATGTCTATCTATATCTAGATGGATATAGATAGATAAGTAGATATGAGGTAGTAGTTGTATAAGAAAACCGAGACGCAAGGGGAGAAGGTGTAATACCAATTAGTCCCAGTATATCAAGGTTAACATAAAATCCGACTATACTTGCAATATAGAATACCTAACTAAAATTTTGGAAATATTTTGTTCGGCGGTTTCGAAACTCGTCAGCAATGAATAATTCAATCACATGTATAACGTAAGTAAATTTGATTGATGAATATTGAACTCGGTGGGCAAGGACGAGACAAATGATTTTGAAGAGGGGAAATAAATCAAAAATAATTCTTTTTCGCTTCCTCTTTTCGAGGTTTCTACCGCAGATTTCAAGGTAGGAAAACGTTTTTCACTTAAATATAGATGCATTTGGGTTTTTCAACTGCTTGCCTGAAAAAGCAACAAACCTGCATTACTACTCCCCCACACACCCAATGGCTCCATCTCCATTCGGAATAACAGGATTCGAACCTGTGACCTCCATCACCCCAAGATGGCGCGCTACCAAACTGCGCCATATTCCGTTATATATGTATACAAGCAATATATATATCTATGTCTGGCGTTATATGCTAGTGCTAGCGCTATTTTAATTTCATCAATTATTTGTTAAATTTGTATTCCATTTGTTAGAATGATTTATTTCAAGAGAACCTTTAGAATCATTGCCACTTCGACAGCAATTTGTCAGCATACTCCTATACCTTCCGCAACTAGACGTTGACGTGCCATCCCACTCCGATATAGAATGTTTCTATATTTACATCTGTATTTTCAAGAAGCCGCTATGGTGAAACAGGTAGACACGCTGCTCTTAGGAAGCAGTGCCAGAGCATCTCGGTTCGAATCCGAGTAGCGGCATTTAAAAAGTTTTCAACTTCTACATTCATTTCTAGTAAATGCATAAAAAAATTTCTATCGATATTTAGATAGACTTTTTTATCTATAATATGGATAAGTATTTACTCCGGTTCGGTATACTTTTCGAATCAATGGAAATTATTACCTAATTTTCCTTTGAATTATGGAAAAAGTAGTTCTAGCCCTCTTTACGTTTGTACAGAGAAGAAGAAAGGAAAATATTATTTTGGTAGTAATCGATTTGAGCTTGGCCAAATCAAATTGGAACAATTTAATGGTCTCCCTTCATTACGACGTATACCTATATGGAACGCGCTTTTATCCAAATATCGTTTTTGATGCTTTTTTTTGCTACGCTGTCGAATCCGACCAATTTATTTCACGAATTTGATAAGTCAAATAAACTTAGCAAGAAGAGTATGACAATCGCTTTCCTCCGTACGACGGAATTTTCGTTAATCCGCCGGTTCCAAACTAGGCATCCACCACTGAGTAATCCGTACGAGTCATCGACGTTTCCTTCATGGAGCTTCTCTTTATTATACGTAATTTCGGAAGTTAGGAATCGGAATGGGTTGTTGGGTGCAGTTCCAGCGCCGGGTGCTATGCCAACTCACGCCTTTGCGACTCTAGGTCTTCCTGAAGAGATGCGGCAATCCACGCCTTTGGTACCCGCTTCGCAGTCTCATCGGTCAATGACGCATGTAAGTACGATGCTGTTGAGTTATGCAACCCCGTTGTGCGGATCTTTGTCGGCAATACTTCCATCGAGTATTTTTCATGGCGAGGTAAACAATTACTTCGTTTTCGATCCGAGACGCAGTGGCGGCGGGTACGGTACTTCACTAGACAACCATGGCGGAACTGACGTACGGAGTTTTCTTCATCTACTACCCCCAAACTCAAGGAAATGTCGATTAATTAATCGATTAGATAGATGGGCTTACCAAATTATAGGCTTGGGATTCTCGTTATTAACCGTTGGTATACCTTCCGGAGCGGTGCGGGCTAATGAAGCTCGGGGATCTTATCGGAGCTGGGACCCTAAAGAAACTTGGGCGCTAGTAACTCGGTTGATACACGCTACTTACCTCCATATCAGGATAACCAACAAGTGGATGGGGGAGGGACCAGCTGTGGCAGCATCTGCAGGTTTTCTTTTAGTTTGGGTTTGCCTCTTGGGAGTCAATTTGTTGGGAATTGGGTTACACAACTACGGATGGCTAGTATAAAAATAGCAAAATTGAGAATCACTTAATACAATATAAAATTTGGTTCACTGGGTTCTCGATTTCATCGAGTAAGCAAGATAAAATTTGGTGGGAAAAGTAGTAAAAAAAAAAAGAAGGGGGGAAACGAAAACAAACATCTAATAGATGAGTGGGAGGTAGCTGCATCTACTCGTTTGTCCGTTTTTGTTTCCCCATCCCAGCCTATTTTTATTCGTCCTAGCTATTGCAAGCATAAACAGTAGGAAAATGACAAGCGTATCATATGTAAGTATTGTTGGTGCAGCTAGAATTGGCGAGCTTTTCTACCAAGTAAGAACCAAAAACCAAATAATTTACTTCCTGCATCAATAATTTTGGTGGTAATGTACTGTATTTTAGTTGGTTCCAACCCCCCCCCCCCCCTAGCTCATATTAGAATATGAAAATAATATTGAGAACGCTTCACTATTCCGTAGAGGTAAAATTAGATTTGGATACGAACCGATACCTAGTATTGGTAAAAAAAGACAAGTCAAGGTGAATACCTCCCTCGGACCAAAATCAATTAAATCCGGATTTGATTTGTTGGCTACCCTGTAGCCATAAAACATTCGGCGTAACATGGATAACAAGTAAATAGAGGCTAATACCGTACCAGTTGCCTCCAGCACCGTAATTTCCGCTTTGAATAAAAACGAGTATTGCTCGCTGGTAACAACTCCCAGAAATACCAATAATTCCGATACGAAACCACTCATTCCTGGTAATGCAAGCGATGCCGTCGAGAATGCGCTAAACGTGGTAAATAGTTTAGGCATCGGAGTTGCTATTCCCCCCAATTCATCAAGGGAGAGGGTATGCGTTCTGTCATAGCAAGTACCTGCAGGGGAGAATAACGCTGCGCCAATTAAGCCGTGAGAAATCATTTGCAGTATGGCTCCATTAATACCCGCATCTGTTAGGGAGCCAATTCCGATGGCTACAAAACCCATATGAGAAATTGATGAATAGGCTATCCGTCTCTTGAGATTACGCTGACTCACAGAAGCTAGAGAAGCATATAGAATCTGAAATGCTCCGAGCAGTATCAGCCATGATCCAAAGAAAAGATGTGCATGAATCAGTAATTCTAAATTGATTCGAATCGGTCCGTATCCTCCCATTTTTGGTAATACCCCAGCTAGTAACATGCATGTGCTGTAATGTGCCTCTCCATGAGTGTCTGGCAACCAAGTATGAAAGGGGAATAGCGGCAATTTCACCGCATAGGCAATTAAAAAGCCTAGATGGAGAGCAATTTCCAACGAGATGGGGTATGATTTACTCATTAAAACCTGAATATCAAAGGAGGGTACCCCATTTCCATAGAAACTCGTGGTTAAGGCTGCTACTAGAAGGAAGATGGAGCCGCCGGCTGTGTATGAAACAAATTTTGTAGCCGAATATAGACGCCTTTTTCCGCCCCACAAGCTTAGGAGTAGGTAGACTGGAATTAGTTCCAGCTCCCACATGAAAGGAAAAAGCAAGATGTCGCGGGAAACAAACAACCCAACTTGACCGCTATACATAACTAACATCAAAAAATGAAATAGCCGTGTATTACGAGTGATTGGCCAAGCCGCTAAGGTTGCCAAAGTAGTTATAAATCCCGTGAGTAAAATGAGACTCATTGAAAGTCCGTCAATACCTAATCTCCAATGGAAATGAATGGAGTTTATCCGGTTGAACGTCTCCATTAACTGGATGGATTGAGAATTAAATTGGAAGTGGCTATGAAAAATATGAGTAATCAGCGAGAATTCCGATATACAAATGCCCAGGGTATACCATCGAATAATTCTGTTTCCATTACGAGGTAGAATTGGAAGCAAGAAACTGGCAAGAATTGGAAATAGGACGATCATCGTTAACCGAGGTACATTACTCATCATGAATGAAAAATAATTTTTGATACGGGGAAGCTGCGGGACCAGTTACAACGACTCATACCCGGACTTCGCAATCCTGAAGCTTCGAGTACGAGTCAAAATAACTTAATTATTCAATTTTACTGTTTCATTCACTAGCTAGTAGGCTAGACCCATGCTGCGGGTGGTTTCAGCCCCCAGGTATACACGTACACTCAAAAAATCTGTTGGGCAGGCAGATTCGCATCTTTTGCAACCCACGCAATCTTCCGTTCTAGGGGCGGAGGCTATCTGGTTTGCCTTGCACCCATCCCAGGGTATCATTTCTAACACATCCGTAGGACATGCCCTTACGCATTGGGTACAACCGATACACGTGTCATAGATTTTCACTGAATGTGCCATTGAGTTTACTTACCCCTATTGAATTCATATACCAAATTTTTTTTAATAAACAAGTTGAAATAAATCTTTTTTTCCTCGTACCTCATGTTAATACGTAGTTTTATCACCAAGTAAAATATTTTTACTTATCTCCAACTTTATCCGATCGGATGCCAGTTTTTTTCCTCGAAAACTCGTCCCTTCCCTCTTCTTATCAAGAATAAGTTAACTACTTCTAAAATACAATGTATAAGAAGGTATCAATACAATTTGACAGATAGGGATACTCTAGTTAAGCAAAAAATTGATTAGATTGATAAAATCAATTTATGTACTTATCAATCACCATTTTAACAAATTAAACTGATCGATACGAGTGGATCTCCTATTTCGCTGAAGAGAAAGAGCGGTGGCTAACCCAGTGGCGGCCTCGGCAGCCGCAATGGCTATCACGAATATTGTAAATATCTCTCCCCCCGCCTGCTTATTGTTAAAAAAATTTGAAAATGTAATAAAATTTAAATTAACCGCGTTGAAAATTGACTCCAGACTCATAAGTGCCCTAACCATATTTTTACTCGTAATTAAGCCGAGAAATCCGACACACAGGAGGTAGGCACCTAAAATTAGTCCATTTTCAAACATGATTTACTGGAGTCCTCCTCAAAAGTGTTGGTAAGTCAATTTTTTTCGAAACTTCTTTATCCCATTTTTATTTGAGGAAGTTGGTATTAATCAGGGAAGTGAGGAATTATTACGAGATGATGAAGAAGATGACTTCCTGTCGGTTTTATTTGTGTCTTCGTCACGCGCTGGGTTAATTGCTCCCACCAAAGCAACTAAAAGAAGTATTGAAAGAAGCTCAAACGGAACTAAGAACTCACTCAGTGATTTATAGCCAAGTTGATGGACATCACTTCCGGACGTGTTTGGCAAAAGAATCTCAGATTGATTGATGAAATTTATATCAAACCATTTTTTGTTATGAATCATATGAACCAATACCAAAAAGAGGGCTGCACAAGCTACTGAAGCGGTGAAGTACCCCACGCCTCGAGTGGTGGAATCAGATCGTGTCGGTTTGTCGGTAACCATTACAGCAGACACAATTAACACATTTATAGCTCCTACATAAACAAGCAACTGTGCAGCAGCCACAGAATCAGCATTCGATACGAAGTATGATAGGGATATACGGGTAAAAACCGACCCCGAGGAAAAAGCAGAATGAACCACATTAGCAAATGATACTGTGCCGAAACTTCCTAGCAAAATACCCGATTCTATTATTGACAAAATAAATTCATGAATTAATTCAGATAGATTCGTTGGACACAACTACTTCGATATTTTATGGAATTTCTACCTCTACCTCATACTCGTTCTTCTTGTTTCTCTTTTTTATTCCTTTATGAATAACCAAATGAATCAATTGACCTTTCGAAAAATCTAAATAATTTACAGGTGCCTAATTAAGTATTAAGTATTTCATCCCCAAATCTTTTGGATAAATAATTTAACGAAGTCGAAACCACTTGAATTGAAACATCTTGGGATATAGAAAGAGGTAAACGCCCCAAAGCTGTTTGGTCGTGATTTAGTTCGTGACGATCGTAACTAGGAAGTTCATACTCTTCAGTCATTGACAAACAATTAGTTGGGCAGTACTCGACACAGTTTCCGCAAAAGATGCAGACGCCAAAATCGATGCTATAGTTTTTTAACCGTTTTTTCTTGATGTCCTTCATCAAGATCCAATCTACGACCGGCAGATTGATTGGACATACCCGGACACGTACTTCGCAAGCAATACATTTGTCGAATTCAAAATGAATGCGTCCACGAAATCGTTCGGATGGCAAAATTTTTTGATATGGATATTGGACAGTTATGGGTGAACGATTTGGATGATCTAGAGTAACCGCGGAGCCTTGACCTATGTATTTTGCGGCTTCTACGGCTTGTTGCCCATAACTTCGAAATTCAATTAGTGTGGAAAACATGGAATAGATGAACCTAACTTGCTACTTGTTTCTGGTACAGATAAACCTATATGTACAGGAAAAGAAACAAATATGCTGCTTGTTTCTTTTCTTTTTTTAGATTAAACAGATTTGACTTGAACTGAAACTGAAGTGGAAAAGGTTAGCTTATTAGCAGAAGTTGAAACGAGGCTGTTAGCAACAGATTTCCTAAAGCAATGGGCAAAAGAAATTTCCATCCAAGATCTAGTAATTGATCTATTCTCACTCTAGGTAAAGTCCATCTTGTTAATATAGAAATAGATATAAATAAATAAGACTTGGCTAATGTAGTGATGATGCTCACCCCTGACCCCAACACGCCGAAGGACTCACCGCTAGAATTCGAAGACGAAAAATCTTGTCCAAGATTTTCAAAGAAAGGAATTGAGGAATCCCATCCACCCAAGTATAAAATTGTTACAAATAGCGAGGAAACCAATAGATTTGAGTGAGAACCAACATAAAATAGACCAAATTTTATTCCTGAATATTCGGTTTGATAACCTGCCACCAGTTCTTCCTCTGCTTCCGGCAGATCGAATGGCAGCCTCTCACATTCTGCTAATGACGAAATGAAAAATGCTATGAACCCTACGGGCTGACGCCACAGATTCCATCCAGAAGAACCATATTTAGACTGTGTCTTGACTATATCAACTGTACTCAAGCTACCAGATAAGAATAGTCGACGGTGACCTCCGCCTCTAATTCAAAACCGTACATGAAATTATAGTTTCATACGGCTCCTCATCAATTATATAGAGAGGGATTAATATTAATGACACGTGGTCGTCATCTGTGGCTAAACTAAAAATAACCAACTCGAATTGATGGGATTCCGTTTGCCACGACAAGGTAATTGCTTCCGAATCTATCTCAACCTCATTTATTTCTTTCTGTAAATCATGACCTATTGGAAAACTTCTCAAGTCCAACATATACATTTGCCACCTCTGAATAAAAAAAAAAACAACGAAATTAATTTTAGTCCCATCTGGAAATAGAAATAAAAGTAAGATCAACTAGTTTGGCAATGTGCCTGTTGCGGCAATCTCCAGGCTGAAGCTAAAAAAGTTCATACTTGATTTATTGATAACCAAAACTGTCATGGGGGTTACTTCGTTCCAAATGGTTATCGTCGCAGTGAACAGGACTATACTCGAGACCGAAATATTTTGGATGCACTACCCAGCCGTCCCTACCGAGACTGAGCCTATCTCATGCGCGGAAACACTAGGAGAAGTAGATAAACGCCTTCAAAATTCAACTCTTTATATATCTTGGTTCTCTGGTTGCCCCTCCTTATTACAATCCTCTCTGCTTAACGAGTCTCTTGCGCATATTGGTGTTTCTTACTGTTCACTTGCATCCAATCCTAGGGGGAGGTGAGAAACAAATATCTGTTCCCGCATCAAGCCTAGATGGAAGCCTAGACCTGGGGTAAGGCGGCGTTCAATTCACCGCTCGGATATGCTTCTACGCCCGTACATGGGGTGTGGGGTTTGAACCTGCAACTGCGAAAACGCCGTTTGATCTCACCCAACTAACTATTTGGTCTATTATTTAGTAATATTTTTATATTACCTACTATTTACTAATAACTAGTGAGTTTTCATTTATTACTAATGCTTAGCGAGTCGCACGTAGGGATGCAGCTGATATACACAAAGCCAGGGGTATCTCGTAACTGATAGATTGGGCAGCAGCTCTTAGGCCACCTAAGAAAGAGTATTTGTTATTTGAGGCGTATCCCGCAATAAGAAGACCCAAAGGTACGATGCTTGAAACAGCGACCCGGTAAAAAGCACCTATACCCAGATCAGATAAAACAATATTTTGGTCAAGGGGTATTACTAAGTAACTCATTAAAACTGGTGTGACTACAACGGCTGGTCCAACGGCAAATAACCAAGCATCACCTTTGGACGGAATGATGTCTTCCTTTAATAGAAGTTTGATTCCATCCGCCAAAGATTGAGTAATTCCCAACGGACCCGCATATTCTGGTCCAGTACGTTGCTGCACCCCCGCAGACACCTTTCGCTCGAGCCATACGATTACTAATACTCCCGTCGTGACTCCTGTAACTAAAATGAGGGTATAAATTAGAATCCAAATTGGTTCTAAGTAAGTTGTTGCAAACCCCAACTCATTAAATAGTTGAACTAATTGTTTTGTGTAAATTTCGATATGAGTTACCATTTCGGCGATCAACCTCTCCCATAATGATATCTATACTACCTAATATTGTCGTAATATCCGCGAGCTTCATTCCGTTTATCAATTGAGGGAGAATCTGCAAATTTATAAAGCCAGGTGGACGAATCTTCCATCTCCAAGGAAAAACACTGTCATCCCCAACTAAGAAGATTCCCAATTCTCCCTTGGGAGCTTCTACTCTTACGTAATGCTCTTGTTTAGGCAACTTAAAGGTGGGAGAAGATTTCTTGCCAACGAACTGGTAATTGAAACTGCCCCGGTCTACTTCTTCTTTTTGTTGAACGAGACGTCGGCCTTCCAAATTTTCATATGGACCTCCTGGAAGAAGTTTCAGCGCCTGTTGAATGATATTGATCGATTCCTTCATTTCATCAATTCGCACTAAATAACGAGCTAGGGAGTCTCCCTCTCCTTGCCACTTAATCTGCCAATCCGGATTGTCGTAACATTCGTAGTGGTCGACTTTGCGGAGATCCCATTGAACTCCCGAGGCTCGTAATGCAGGTCCGGATAAACCCCAATTGATAGCATCTTGTCTGCTGATGAAGCCTACCCCCGTCACCCGTTTCGAAAAAATAGGATTCCGTGTAATTAGCCGCTCATATTCATGAATTTTTGGCAGACAATAATGGCAGAAGTCTAAACACTTGTCTACCCATCCGTAAGGTAGATCTGCGGCAACTCCCCCTATGCGAAAGTAGTTATGCATCATTCGCATACCGGTAACAGCCTCGAATAAGTCATAAATCATTTCCCTCTCCCGAAATATGTAAAAAAATGGAGTTTGTGCGCCAATATCTGCCAGGAATGGCCCAAGCCATAACAAATGCGAAGCTATTCGGCTCAATTCGAGCATGATTACGCGTATGTAGCTAGCTCTTCCGGGTATTTGAATATTTGCCAATTTCTCTGGCGCATTGACCGCTACTGCTTCGGTAAACGTGGTTGCCAAATAATCCCACCTTGTTACGTACGGTAGGTATTGCAAAATCGTCCTGTTCTCAGCAATTTTCTCCATTCCTCGATGCAGATATCCCAATATTGGTTCGCAATCAACAACATTTTCGCCATCTAAGGTAACAACAAGCCGAAGAACACCATGCATAGATGGATGATGAGGGCCCATGCTTACTGTAACTGGATCCAACTCTTTAAGATGCATACTCGTGAATTACTTCCTTTCCAGTAAATATCAAGGGATCTAGCTTCGCCGGAAGGAGCCGCGCCAACTGTGACCCTTTGAAACATCAAACCTTTACTCGGAATTTAACGCCCTTTTAAACCCCGAATACCCAAATTTTTTATAACTTTGGTGTATAGAGCTGTATTCTCATCGGATAAATAAATTAAAAGACGCCGACGTTTACCGAGTAATTTTCGCAAACCTCTTTGGGATGAGTAGTCTTTGGAGTGTAATTCCAGGTGGGAAGTAAGCTTTAAAATCTGATGAGTCAAGTAATAAATTTGGGAGGCGGTGAACCCAGTATCTCTGTTCCCACCAACTAGCTGCGCGTCAATATATTTATATTTATCCGTAGTAATAATGATAATAATTACGATTGTTTGCTCCGTCTAAAATCGATTATAAGCTGTTTAGTCAGCAATTGCAGCGATAGCGTCTTGGACGAAAACGAAGTCCGACTTTTTTACGTGTGGTGCAGTACCGCATCAAGTAGGTTTGAGTCTCTATGGCTCCTACACGAGTAGTTACAGCTTCTGTAATGATTCACAATATATATATATATATATATATATTGTGTAATTAATTGGGAATACCCCTGTTTGGGCAATTCCAATTAATCACACATTTGTTGAAAGCTTCATTTTGTACTTCATAACCCCTGACTACTGCTAATTCCGATTAATGGGATACATACGAATTTTGAGTATCGTGAATCTGCTACCAGTAGTAATGTTGAAGCAGAATCTACCAGTACAGGCTAATTCCTCCAGACGGTGGCTGGGCCACAGAAATCGTTTAACTTTTTGAACTTCCCTTAGCTCCGAAGGATCAGATTCTTTGCCACCGCGGGTCTGTTCAATTTCCGATATGGGATCAAATTTGGAATCGAAGTAGTGTGCTCCCGATTTTGTAGACCTCGACATTAGCAGAGATCGAAGGAATCGAAATTCCCGTCGACGTCGTGGAAGCAGGAGATCTCCAATGTTGTAAATGTGAGATCTTTTTCCGTCTACCTCTGCGGCTACAAGTGACAATTTTGAGATATAAGTATCACTATATATTTTCCGGTATAGTCGTTTTTCGACCCTGTTCCTCAACCTAGACTTGAATTTCAACAAGGGATTTACTACTTTGTATACCAAATTTTGGTCGTCAAATAATATTGGTAAACGATGAGCTGAAAGAATAGACAAGTCATAGAAAAGACCAAGTTTCGTTCTTGCATTGAAATATAGGTCTAATAGCTGCGAATCTACACAGGTATTGGCACAAAGTGTGACGAGATCGCGGTCATCTCCTAGCATTCCTGCAAGAGCTGTTAGACTTCTCAAATTTTCTAGCTTTGCTTCGGACTTCCATTTCCACCGAAAAAGGTAGTCTGCATCTTCCCTTTCGTCTAGCATTATTTCGTATAGTTCGTCAGATACTTTTTGGAATCTACGACTTACATCTAGTACTATGCCGTATATAGTATTATCCCTCAAAATAGGATCTCTCGACCTTTTTATTTTCTTCCTAGAAAGGCCTCCCTTTGCTCTTGCAAAATCTGTAACTAGCCACGGCATCAAATCAAGCTTAGAGTTGAATTTGATCTCTGAATCGGAGGTGCGGAAGTCGGATAATCTATTCATTTCCCTCCCCCTTACTTTAGTCATTTTTGAAGTACGACTTCCGCAGTCAAATCTTTGTGCAGCAGCATCTTGTCGGACGGAATATTTATGTATATCCCCATTTCGTACAAAATCAATGAGACCTTTTAATAGATATCTACGTCTGCGGAGCCTACTGAGATTTCTAACTCGATCCCTAAGTAAGGGTTTTCTAGCATATATGGAATAATTGTGTGACTCACCTCGAAGGAAAAGGGCGTGATATTCTTGCTCATTTGCAACTTTTTTTTCGATACCACTGAGTTCGTTCGAGCAATCAGAACTATTTCTCCATCTGCAGGGTGCTACGTCGCGCCACAGCGTTACTGGCAAGTTGTATTCCGGAAAGCAATCCAACCGTTTATTCCAATTACTGGCGTCTAGATCACACAACTTCTTCAAAAATCCCCATTCTTCTATGCACTTCAAAATATGTTTGCTGAACAATTCCTTCGGAATATGACTAGTCCCCCCATCAAACGAGATATCTGCGCAATTACTTATTTCAGTTGAGCTTGAAGTAGTTGAGCCGTACTTAACTGGAAGCCTGGAAGAATTTACCGAATAAGCCAAAGATTGCTCAGACTGGTAAGGAGTTAATTCATCACTTTGTCCTCCGTCGATTTCAACTTTTTCCTCCTGACTGCTCCTGCTACCAGTCGCCAATAAATTTAGGTCTAAGTTTTTATCCACGCCGAGATCCCAAATACTGTTATAGGGATAAGCTTGAGGTAACCGTTGATTTTTGCCAAATCGTGAGAATCTACTTCTTGATCTGGGGAGAACTAAATATGCTTCTTGAATAGTAGTATTAATTACTTCCACTAGTTGCGCGCGCAATGCGACGAGTTCGTTGAAGTAATAACATAAATATCTGTTAACTTTTAGGTACGATATTGATGTAACCAAAAGGGATTTCTCGATTGCTTCTGCAATGAGTATGTTTAACTTTAAGGTCATTTCTTTGAAACTTTTTAATTCTTCCTCATCAAATTTCGTAAAATTGGCGAAGTCTGTATCCTTCGACGTGTAATTTGAAGTCAATTCATCCACTTGAGTTGTTTCAGTGTATGGTTGATCCGGATCAACCCCTCTACTTAACGGATTTGGTAATCCAGTTACATAACTATTTGCCAAGAATTTATTACTAGTCGATTTTTGACTAACTAATTGCTTATTAATATCACTAGCTAGTTGTACTTCCTCGTCGAGATCGAAGGATTCCCCATGTTTATCCCTATCGAAATTTAAATTCAGTTCTACTATTTCATTTGCGTCGCTGGTAAATACAGGACGTATACGAGTATTAGAAGTTGAGACGGAGTCAGCTGAGACTCTTCCGGCCTTGAAAAACAGGTTGAACTCCTCTATCAAAATTAGACTTGGTTTCAACATTTTTCCCAAATTGAATTTGGAATCGATAAAACGGTAAGCTTGCTTGGTTCCCAGTGAAAACCCTTCCCTGCAAGTTCGAATCAGTTTCTTTCTCACGGGCCTCCAGAATGAAGGTTGTTTTCGGATACTTCCAAAAGGTATATTTGTCTGATATCCTAAAGCAGTTAAATAAGTAAATCTGGGCCTCCTTCGTTTCAATCCATGTTTGCTTTTCGATTTATGATCCCCGACGGGGTCAGCTTTCATACATTTATTCTGAGGAGTCAGTCGTTTTTTATCTTCACTGGAGTGCCAGGGCTTCAGCTGAAACGGATATACAATCTTTACTTGTATACCTTCTCTCAACCAGCGGGGGGGAAGTTGATCTTGGGAGAACTCCTCACCGTCAAACGTGCAATTAATATGAATTTCTTTTTTCCATTTCGTCCAGTCTTTATTCCATTCGGAGTTTTGACGAGGCAATATGCGGCCAATAGTTTTAAGAACTATAAGTACAGGTAGCTTTACAAACTTTCGAAATTTTGATTGAAAAACCAGCATGTAGCCCCTTCCATTATGAATGGGACCTATGTCTGATCTAGCTGCTACAACTGAACGAGCAAGTTTCGACTGGCTTAAAGTTTTTTTCGTTAATGAGGAAGTAGTTAATTGCTGCCCGAGGTGGTAATCCGTGATCTTTTTCGAGCTAGTAGACGATTTCTCGGCATTGGAACCCGTTAGCTGCTCGACGGGTAATTGAAGTGAAATGGGTATTTCCACCAATCTAAGGAAGAAAGCCGAACGCACTTTTTCCTGAAGTGCTTTCCATAGCAATGTCTTTCGTCTTCTGGACCGCATAGACCCTTTCAAGAATTTTCGACGGAAGTCAGATATTCTCGCATATCGTTTCACTAATTTCGTCGATCTGGGTTTTCCCTTTGCGAAGGTGAAGCCAACGTTACGCAATTTTCTGTGACGGATATCGCCATCTGCCCCCGGAAAATCGAATTCGGTATCGAAATGTTGTTCGTTATTCCGCGCCAGATTTGCACTCAGATCATAAATTTTGTGCAGTGTGCGCACCCCTTTCTTTGGGTTTAGGGGGCGTTTCCGGCTGCTTACCAAAAATCTATTTGATAAGAAAATTTGATCGAATTTGTAGCAATTCTCTTGTTCTTCTATATAGGTCAAAAATAATGCTCGATCCTCGGGATCCAAGTTCATCACTTCCTCCCAAGTAACAGCGGGCCCAGACGGAGATTTTATTCTCCTGAGAATTTTCTGCACATCGTAATCATACGAAACTCGGTTTTTGAACATGAATTGGAACATACGTTGAGCCTTTGCTGGCAAAATTTCCCACGGTAGAGGATTTCTGCCTCCCCACCTCAATCCCCCATTACTTGAAGAAATCCGATCCTCGATTAAATTCTTTTTAGTTGTAGCGGCATCTCTCCCCCTTTTAATTTTTTCCCTTGTCTCTAACTCAGTCCAATCCCATCTGGTCGAACCCAATTCATCTCCTGTTAAAAATGTTTGTGGGACCGGAATGCGCACACGTAAATTGCTAATGAAGGGGTCGTAAACGTGGGGTACTCTTCTCTTACTCTCACTTATCAATCGAATTTTTCTCCCCATCGCTTTCGAAAAGGGAGATCCAGTATCCAATAATTTGACTCGATCTACTAATTCTTTCTGAAAAATTTTATTCTTTACTAGTTTATGTAAAATCCAGCCTCGGTATGAGGAATAGGCCCCCACAAACTTATGGGACCCCATTAGAGATTTCTCCAATCATTTTTCAAAAATTGACAAACTGGGCGACGCTGCAATGCATAATCTCTGTTTCCCATCAGTTAAACACTTCTTGAAGAAATACGTAGATGTTTTTCCCCTGTAAAAGCTGCTATTCAAATCGAATCGGCTATTTTTGATGAATCGATTACCTCGATTCCCTCTGGAGGGATCGAAAAAAGAGGTAGGCCACGGTTTGAAGAACCACCACGAAAAATCTGGGTACTCAGCAATGTCCCAGAAAGACATTTCTTTCTCATGGGATTCATTCATGAACTTTATGGTCCAAAAGGACACCGGAGCTCTACCGAGGTAAATCAACGCGTTTACTACAAAAACAATACTAAAAGTTGTATAGATAGCACGTTTTACCAATAAATATACTATTGGTGAATCTTTTTCCACACGAATCAGAAGTAATTTGGACAAATAGCTTAGCACCATATGACCACTTAACCAACCTAAGAAACTAGTTATTACAAATAGTGAATTATTGCTATAACGAAAAAGGAGAAGGTGGGTTAGTCTTGTCAATACAGGATTCGGTAGTAGAATGGGATTCAGAATTTGAAGCAAGAAACTGTTGAGAGATAAACCTACTATTCGCGAATCGCGCAATGAGTTGATGGGACGCAAAATCTCATAATTTGGTAAGTCATTAATTGTGAGACAAAATAGAACCATGTAAGGTATTACAACGATAGTTAGCAGATGTGGTTTCAATAGCAATATATAGATCGGCGAACAATATATAGATATCGTAGTTGCCAGCTGCGCCAGCATCAAACCACTCAAAGACGCGAGGCCACCAACATTTCCCCCCAGGAGAAAAGATCTGATACATAAGATCTGGGGAGGTCCAACAGGTAGTGCAGCAAGTAAACCGTAGTATAGGCCAAATAGTATATAAGGACTCGTCGATTTCAACCCAGTTAGTGACAAAATATTCAATATATTTATATTCGTTGTAGTATTTTTGATGTACAGAATCGTTGTCTCACTTGTTTTCAAACCTTCGCACTTCCCCCCCCCCTTTCATTTATACCCCTCGAGGGGTATTTCCCGTCTCAATATTAACTCTTCTGATGCCCATATCAATACCATTTACATTATACACACGAATATTAAATAAGACAAATGATTTTGTAAAATCAGTTACAGATTTGAACTGGAAACTTGGCTAAATAGCTCTTTCTTTCTTAATCATGAAAAGAAACTGACGAAACGAACAATTTTTCCGATTAAGAACTTTTATGGATGACTATGACTATATATATAACTCCTCATAATGATTAATTACTAATTTTTAACTATTTTTTGATAGCAGCTTAATTAAAAATCTATTGTCTGTCTCGATAAACTGTGCCAGCCTGACACAGAGTCACCCCTACGTCGCAATGGACGGGTAACTAGCTCGAGAACGTCTCTCACGTTAGCAGATCCGTGAATTTGCGCAAATGTGAATTCGACCGACCATTTGGTATCTATATCTCTAGCCTCCAAGGGATTGGCGTGGGCCATTCCCGTAATTGCCAAGTCAGGTTTTAGCTCATGCATACGCTGCACCTGGCTATAGTTGTCAGGTTTTTCAACAATCCGGGGCGTGGGCTTCTTCATCTTCTCACAAGTATGTTGCAAAAGCAAAAGCTCAGCAGCTTGATATCGCCTATCCATGTAGGGAATACCTACTTCGTAAACAACCATTCCGCATCGAATTAAAAATCTTGCTAGAGAAATCTCTAATAGATTATCTCCCATGAAAAAGACGGATTTACCAGTTATTATTTCAAGGTAATCACCAACATTTTTCCATATCTGATTCTCTCTTTCTTCGAGGCCTTCTGGTTTTACATCAAATACTGAACAAATTTTCTCGATCCAAGCGCGTGTCCCATCAGGACCGATAGGAAAGGGTGCTCCGACCAACTGGCATTTCCTCCGGCGCATCGGTGTTGTCGCCGTTCGGCTCAGGAAAGGGTTTACTCCGCAGACGTAGACGCCTTCCCCCAAAGCGGGAAGTTCGGTGTATTTTTGCGAGGGTAGCCAACCCGATACAGAAACAGATTGACGTCTCAATTCCAAATTCAGTTGAGAAGCTACACTCGAAGGCAGAGATCCAAAAAGTACCAAATTAAATCTATTTGAATTATTATTATTATTTCCGGCAAGAAATTTGTTTTTCGGAACAACATCAACCACAACATGCTTAGTCGCTTCTTCATGTTGGTTTGTGGTGTGACGATTATATTCCGGACATCTATGTGTCATAGCAGCCAGTACAGTATCTTCCCCTTGTGTAAAGGCGTGGTCCAACCCATTTGCCCGTGCGACTACAATTGGTATTCCAAGCTGCTTTTCCAATTTGGGCGCTATGCCCTCCAAATCCATTTTTATTATCTCCGTGGTACAGGTGCCAATCCAAATAGTAACACTGGGGTTCCTATCATTTTTTATTCGTAAACAAATTCTTTCTAATTCTTTTTGATCATTTAACTGAGCTGAAATGTCTCCCTCTTCTGATTCTGCCATTGCGTAACGAGGTTCCGCAAAAATCATGACTCCGGGAGCATTCTGCAAAAAGTAACCGCGGGTTTTCGTACCTACTACTAGGAAAAAACTATCTTCAATTTTTTGGTACAGCCAAGCTACGCAACTGATGGGGCAGAAGGTGTGATAATTACCAGTTTCGCACTCAAAGGTAGGAATCTCAAGAGTCTTCATGAAAGTGTTTCCTTGCAGAGGTGTATATTTATATATCTATACGCGAAGACGCAGCCTCTTTAGTATCAAATAATCGTAAAACCCAGTGGAGTATCTTGTTGACCATGCAGAGTATCTTGCCGATCATTTTGATTTTTTCCTGTCTTTTCCGAATTGGGATTTAAATAGAAGTCGGAAAGTAAGCTAAATAATTCCCTATCTGGAATTTCTCGTGGTACGATTCCCTCTGGTTTAGATAGAGTCTAATCTGCTATATTTGAATAGAAATCACAAACAAAATTCAGATTTGGTTGGCATTCAGCCATTTCAAACAAAGTTTTTCCCTTTACCCTAGAAACACGAATATCCTCGACTAGAGGTAATACCTCGAGTACAGGCATGGGACAAGCTTCTACGTACTTGTTAATTAAGTCTCTTTCAGATGTTCGGTTTCCCACTAAACCGGCTAGTCGTAAGGGGTGGGTATGCGCCTTTTCCCTGACCGATGCGGCGATACGATTTGCCGCGAAAAGGGCGTCGAATCCATTATCCGTTATAATAATACAGTAATCCGCATAATTGAGTGGAGCAGCGAAGCCCCCGCAAACTACGTCTCCCAAGACGTCAAATAAAATAATGTCGTATTCGTAAAAGGCATTTGACTCCTTCAATAGCTTCACCGTTTCCCCTACGACATATCCCCCGCAGCCCGCCCCGGCGGGGGGTCCGCCGGCTTCAACGCAATCTACCCCACCATAACCCCTATGGATTACATCTTCGGGCCAAACATCTTCATAATGATAATCTTTCGATTGCGAGGTATCTATAATTGTAGGTATTAAGAATCCCGTGAGAGTGAAGGTACTATCGTGTTTGGGATCACAGCCGATTTGAAGTATCCGTCTTCCCCGTCTAGCTAAAGCTATTGATATGTTACAGCTAGTTGTTGATTTCCCAATTCCGCCCTTGCCGTAAACTGCTACTTTCGTTTCGCGAAGCTCCAATTCGTGTTCATTTCTCCCGACTATTGTTCATCTTCCCCATCTCCATTTCTCCCCTTTTTGTTCCTTTTATTCCTCAAAGATATTACTTCTTTTCATGAGGTAGGAGAATCCTGCGGCTATTCTACTATGCTTCTTCGAGGGGGGGAATAGAAAGTACTAATTGGTGATTGATCGATACAGATCGTGGGGGGCTTGTGGGGTTGATCCCGACCTCGATCGATTGCCCTCCCCCCCTCTCCCATGATTCGGGGACCCTTCCATTCAAATGGGATTGCTATCGCCGCCGCCTCCCCCTATAATGGGAGTTGGGATGTACGCGAAGTTTACCTCACGAAATTCGAAGAAAGCTTGACGTATTAGAGATTTAGAAGCGGTTCGAAGAACGAAGGTCTTCGAGTGTGTATGAGACTGAATCCCCTACCACTTTCCTCGGTAGCTCAGCGGTAGAGCGGTCGGCTGTTAACCGATTGGTCGTAGGTTCGAATCCTACCCGGGGAGATTTGTTCGAATCTACGTCAATAATTATTAGTAGTTGAATAGTTGTGTTTCCCACATATGCCAAATCAAATTGCGTCGGACCACGAGCTACCAATCAGTGAATGATTCACTATCGTGCTTATTTCCAGCTCTAACAATTGGGGATAAAAAAATTTGTGCGTCCTTGCCCCCCCCCCTTGAATACCCCCAAGGCAAGGACCCTGCCTATTTATTGAATATTGAAAGGTCGTTCGTTTTTGGGGGCCCCCGCTTCAATTCCGGTGTATTGAGCGATTGGAATGAGCGAATCAATAAGTCATCTGGGGAGGAGAGTAAATCCACAATTTTATGAAATAGGGGATCTATTCCAAGCGTGATGTTAAAAAGCTATTTTGCAAAATCCCTACGGAATAAGCTATTGCTCCCTCCCAATCCGCTTTCTAAGCAGAAAGACTCATAAAAGACTCATGTAAGAAATGGTCTTCAGTATCTTAACGATTTAAGATGTTGCGATAAAATGATTTGTATCAGTAAAAGGAAAATATAGACCTTCCTTTTACTGATTTGGCTTCTAATTATATTGCTGGAGATCTAGACAGAATGAGGGGTATCTAAGATTTGTTCTATGAACTTTCGTGAAAAAAATTTCTCGTCGCTAAATCCGGTGACGCCCCACCAAACCAGAACGGATTGAATAGATATTAATAAATTTCAAGCAACATATTATAGATAAGAAAATCCTGAAATGGGCAACGGTTTCGCCCCATCCATTTGTTTCTATGAACCAGAAGCCTAAAGCGGATAAATCGCTCCGGGAAATCTTCTACCACCATGTAGGAATCAAAGCGAGCGGGACTAAATATCTGCGGATATTGCAGATGTATATCCATAGAGGAAGTTTCTTTGACGTATTCGGAATCTTGCTCCTCTTCATCCACAGGGAGATTATTCCACTGCTTAATGGATGAGTCAGGTTTCAATTTCGGATTATCTTCGCGGTAGAGAAAGAAATTTTTAATTTTTTTATTTGACATTTTGTTAAGGTGCTGCTTTCTCATACCGTAAATGGTGTAAAGCCTCCGCGCCACTTCTTTCGTCGGCAACAAGCTGCGACGCGAGGAAGGAATGTTAGCATCTGGCTGGAACAGAAGCATGGGGTCCCAGATGAAGCGCCCCCCGAAGAGTCGAGTCGTTTCATCGAATCGGTTACAGTGTGTTTCATATTCATTAGATGAGTCGCCGGATATTCCCAATTCGAGAAATTGCTCGCGTAACGACATATTATCCAACCGGTTTTCCAATCTTTTAATATCTTGATCTGGCACATTAGTCCCAGATTTTTCAGAATTGAATAGATATCCGCTTTTCCCACACCATTTACTTTTGTCACCCTTAATCTTATTGAATTCAAAATCTTGTTGGGGTATATAATTCTGATTTTGGTAGAGGAGAATTAAATTATGCAAATGATTGGGTTCAGATAATACCCTCATCAATTCATAAGCCCCGCTTCGCAGGAAACGGAGACGCCAAGCCTTATGGGACCAAGTGATCTCACGCGACACTTCCGTCGGACTTGAGTTTATTAGTTCGGGTGACTGTTGCAGTTCGAAGTCGGTTAGACTGCTAAATCCCTTCTTTCTCATAAATTTAGAAGAACGACTTGTAGAGGCTACACCTGAGCAATACTTGGGTTTAGCGATAGGAACGGAAAAGGAAAGACTATTACTGTTACTGTGTCGACTTTCGTCTTCACAAATATCTGAACGTGAGAATTTAGTCGAGAGGTTTTCTAGTACACCACAAGCTAGGTTCAAGTCATTCTCTACAAGTTTGTCGATAACGGTGAAATTCTCTTTCTTTCTCATATCCATTTGGAGCGAATCGCGAGCTACTAATCCAGCTAGTATTCCTAGGATATGCGAAAATAGAGTGAATTCATTAAATGTTGACTTGGTTATTGAAGGTTCCACATACCAGTTAGACAAATAATAAAATCGCATTTTTAACGCGTTGCGACCAATATATGTATTTGTGAGATAAGTATCTATCAAACTATTCTTTGGAGTAGCTTCCGCTATCTCGTGGGAAAAGATTTCCCATTCAGAACCGGATTCTATCCCATTGCCCATATCACTAGCAGTCGAATGTTGTCTATGCAAAGCTAATTCAATTGCGTCGCTACATATAATCTTACTTCTTCTGGAAGTACCTATTAATAACGCCTCATTAGCAAGAAGAAATAAATCTCGTTTACTATAACCCGTAGTTCCAGACCCAATACCTTCAATAAGAGGAAGAGGCGGATTAGCCTCCATTTCGCACCCTTTGATACGTAATAGAATTGATAATTCCTTGTGACGTTGATACCCGTTGGATTTTCGGAAATTTATTAATTAGTTTAACCGGTTCGGAGCTATTGGAGCTGGATCTATCCTCGCAGGTACGTGAGTCGTGGCGATAACAACATTCCTGCGGATGTTGGAATTGCTGCGCCTGTCACCAATACTTTTCAATATTTGGCAAAGTAAGAATTTGGGATCAGCTTCTAGCTTATGATACGAACGATGAATATTCAATTCATGAATATCTTGAATCCATAGTATACGAGGAGACATCTCTTTCGCCATTTCAAAAACGAAATTTAATCGGTGTACGCTTTCTTTCGAGATGAAATTACCCCGTGCATTATTAAAAAAGGATCGGTTGTATATCAGCTTCTCCATTGGTAGTTTCACCACTGGAAAGTAGGAATCGAATGCTACATCTCTAATAATGGAAGATCGGCCAGTTTCTATGGGTCCCACTAGCAAAATTCCTTTAGATGGTAATAATCCCGATTGGAGTGAGATAGGTATGTCATGACATGGCATATTTAGTAGACCGCCTCTTCGTCTCGTTGTTACTGAAAATAGAATATCTCTCTCGAGGGCGGAAAAAGCCCACTTCTCCGCAGGATCCAACTTACGGATCTTGTGACTCAATAGATAATTTTGCCAGAATTGAAGTAGGTATGCCAAAACATTAGATCTTTCTTGTGGATAAGGTTCATGAGAAATCTCGTTGCTCAATGAATCATAGTTGGAATTCAATTTCGACACATACCTATAAATAATTTTATTCGTCACTAAATGTTGAGTCAGTAGTTCTTTCTTACTATCTAGGATATCGGAGCTTTCTTTATGAAACATCCATGAATCGAGTTCATTTTTCACGAAGAAGAAAAAGATTATATTATTTATATAATTCAAGAATCTATTCAAAGAATAGATTAGTAGATCTCTCGTTGCCATTTAGCTTGTCGAAGGGGAATACATTACCTCTCTCAAATAGGATCCACGCGTTGGGTCTGTTAAATATTCAATAGTATTGAAACGTTTCCATAGATGAAAGGAATTGAAACCCGAAACGGCAGACAAAGGGTGTTTGAATAATGCAAGAACAATTAATACTGAAAGAATAAAGTAATAGAAGATAGACCTATTGGAAAATTGAGATGCTGACCATCCTACCGAATGTAAAATCTCCGCTTCATCAGGAATTTCTTCGAAAATAAGAAGACTTACCTCGGATGCTATAGTATTGATAGAATCGTTGTCAAATCTCAATCCTAGGCTTTGCAGCCTTTGGATTAAATAGGCTTTCGCGCCATCTACCACATCCTCAGCAATTCTTTTATAAATTATGGGGAAATGATGATTTGAGTCGTAACTTATTTTAAGTACTATTTCTGGATATGTTTCTCTAATCAGGTCGTAGAAGTATCTCCACCAGGTGGGGGTAAAAAACCAAGGTATATAATCTCTAAATAAGCTCCATTTTTCACCGATATTGTCTTTCCAAAAGATCCAAGAGATCTTATATCTGTTCAAATCTTTTAATAATTCATTGAAATTGATAAAGTGGGATGGACGAACAGCCTCTTTCCAGATAGGTTGATCCGCATAGTCCGTATCTTCGCGCGCAACCTCCTTTCCAATCGATTCTGCTAGAGATCTCGATGCTGCATCGTTGCATAATGGGAGTCTTAGCGACCAATAAGATGTTTCCATCTCTTCTGGTTCCCAGAAAGACCTAATAGACAAATTCTTTTGATAGACTCGATCCAATACCATATTCTCGGGACGATATTGGGGTCGCCGATCCGACGATGATTCGGAGTTTATCGACGTCGACGTCTTCCCCAAATAAACTTCAGTGCTACTGCACGAATGCAGAAATGACTCTATCGTTTTGCGAGGAGATGAGTTCAAACCCGCCAGTAACCTCTTCAGATCCGAAATATAATTGGGAAGTCCATCTGAATGAGTTACTAATGCTGTGGATTGATGCAGATTAGACAAAATAAATTGAATTGGTGTGAGTACGTGGCCAGCAACCTCTCCTGCTGTTTGTCTTGATAAATTGAATGGCAACGAATCCGACAGTTGGGGATGAATAAATGAGATGATACTAGATGAGATGGTTTCATCTTCGGAGTTCGCATAGAAGTTTTCTAGAACGTCGAGATAACTACTGTTGCATCTCCCAATAAAAAAATCCCTTTTGATTCTCGGAATAAAGTTGCTTCCAGCACAGTTCCGTAGAGGTGAGTCGTCTATAAAGTTTAGTTTATTAACCTGATCGGAAATGTATCTCGAAATATTACCACCAATATCTCTAGTTGAACCTCCCCCACGGTTTAAATCATGCAGAAACGGATTCCAAAATTGCCTCTCCGCGATGGAAAGATCATCGTTTGAAAATCCTGCTCGGATGGATTCGATGCGGGGCAACCCGAGAGAAGTAGGATTCACCGTAGGTTCCAGCTCGGTCGAAGAGCCTACCGATTTCTTACTCATTAACAGTTTGGATTCAATGAATAAACTCTTTTTTCCCTCAAGAATTGTTTTGAGGAAAAGTATCTGTTCGTCAATGTAACCATCGAATAAACTTGATAAAAGATCAAGCTTCATGAGATCTATCTTGTTCCATTTCTCGAGATCTATATCTATGTCGTTCAATTTTTCGATGCAATAATCCATGGTATATATCAAAGCTTTCTGGCGAGTAACCTCAGCAACAATCATTTTATAAAGAAAAAAAGTATTGAGAAATCGATGAAAATCTTTTTCGTTCTGTTGATTGTTACCACCGAGACTGACACCAATATTACTCAGTAATTCGTTTATTATTATTGATACACGGCAAATAGATTCCTCCAAGTCATACTTTAAGACTTCCCCGACAGGGAAAAGAGACGAATCCCCGGTCGTATCGAGCCATCTATGCACATTTGAATGAACATTTCTATACTCATCAATTTGAGAGGTAATATATTCGTTCAATAGGCGCTCTACGTTATCTTTCCATTTCAATACTATTTATTCAATTGCAATTCTTGTTACACCGGTGTACTCCCCGCTCCCCGTCCAGCCATCCAACCGATATTTGATTTGGAAGAAATATTCAGTAAATAATGCGCAGAAATAGTCATAGAAAATAAATATGTATGTTGAGTAGAGAGGTATGATTCTATTTCGTCCATACAATCTAACTAAAGAATATATTGAATGTATGTTACCCTTTTCTTTCAATTAGTTTGAAAAAGTAGTATTTTCACTTTGATTACTTATTTTTCTAGGTATACCTAGAAATATTTGAAAATAATTTGGGAAAATCTCATCGAGGTCGAGGTGTCTGCTACTCGCTAGCCCAAGTTTTTTGCCAGATATTTGAGTAAGCGGCATGTCACCCTTCGTTTTCAATGGAAATCCTTTCCCAGATTTGACGCTATTACTGACGTCAATAACTATTGCCCCATCAAAAATCAGATTCGATTTCTCAATTATCGAGATAAATTTGGTGAGTCGATTTATTAATCCATTTTTCATTTGTGAAAAAGTGTGTGGAGTGGGAAATTCTTCCCCATTTTTGTCACAATCCAATCCGGAGATACAGCCGCGAAACGACGTCGTCTTTTCATAAGACGTAAATGAAGACAGGTTGGAAAAGGCTTCTCGCTCGAAATAAAATTCCGATCCATCCCCCCGGTGATCTGCTGAATTTCCGGATTCAAGTAACGCCTTGTCACGGAGGTTTAATACCACGGGACTTAATGAGTCGTTTCTCAACTGTGTTGCTTGTAACCGACCCAGATCTCGCTTGTTATGATTTTTCCAAAAGAATAACGAATCAAAATCACTTTGGTTGTTTTTAGAAACGACCAGATAGTTATAGAATTTGAAAAACCTACTTGAATTTTGTAAACACCTATCTCTACAAAATGCTTGAATCCTTTCAGTCTCATCCTTGGATATATCTCTGCCAAGGAGTGAATCCCTAACTACGCATGCCTCCCATCTACCGGAAACCAGAGGAATCATCGCATCATAACGAACTTGCTTCTCTTTTTTCGTCGAACCTGCAGAAATATATCCGTTCAAACCTAAGTAGTGGGAAACAGGTATTCCCCTCTTTCCCCTCTTTCCAACAGATGAAGATCTTCTGAATCGGGGGAAGCGGTCGCATGAGAAGTCACCATAATTTTCTGCTTGTTTTTTTATTACTCCGTCACCCCCATTAATGACTCCCGCTAATGCAAAACTTCTTTCGATCGACCTTTTGTCACTCAAGCAATGCATAGAAATTGGTATTGTTAGCAGCATCAGCATCTCCAGGGTGATGCGACTATCTCTTCTTATTGAATCACGCAGATTGCGTAAAAATAGTGAACTCAGAAAGCACAAGTCAGATAATCTGATAAAAGGTTCATAATTGGAAGATGGACTAATTAAAAATTCTTTGAGATGTTGGTTTTTCAATGATTCGAAGAAGTGGTCTAATAGACTGACTTCTACTAACTCTGAAATTTTAGATGAAAAATCTGGACTTCCTACTCTTTCTTTTGCCACCTTTTTTACCTTATTTTCTTTCTTCATATTAATTCTATGCGGTAGATACTATCTATTTCCCACATTTATTATACCAATAATTTTGAAAATTTCAAGATAGAATGGGTTAAATATTTCAAACGATTCTAGTGATTTCCGTGAATAGTCGTATCCAAAACTGGAATGAGATCGGAAATTCTAAATTGTTATTGTCGGGGAGACCCACACATATCCTACCCACCTTAACGATTCTCCTCTGTTCCAAGCAGAGCGATGGGATCGAATTACCCGATGTGATGGGCGAACGACGGGGATTGAACCCGCGCGTGATGGATCCACACTCCATTGCCTTGATCCACTTGGCTACGTCCGCCCCCTCTGTTGATTTACCGATTTACTGCTGATTTAGTTGGCTCCCCCCCCCCCGGACGTGAACGAGATCCACCCGTTAAGCGAGCTAGATAGGTTCTTCGGTTGATACACATACATAGCAACTTCATATATATAACAAGACAATATAAAATTTTTTAGATGAGTGATGCAATCTCAGTTTTTTTTTTTTACCCAAAGAATTAGGGTGTCGGGGTGGGGGATTACAAGGATTCTGCAAATCGGAGTGGGAAACTTCGTAATCTATTAAATCGCAGAAGGATATTCCGAATACAAATACTTTTCAGAATTCAAGGTTGGAAACGGATAATCGTGAAATTGTGACAAGCTGTTTTCACCCTTTCCGTTCGTTCTACCGCACGAACCTTCACCTCATTGGACACCAAACCTCCTCCTCTGGAGTTAAGAGATTTGGTATCCAGTTGTGCTACATAACCAGACGGATATTATCCGTTTATAGAAGGAGCTTCAACAGAAGCCAAGTCTAGAGGGAAGTTATGAGCGTTACGTTCATGCATGACTTCCATACCTAGGTTAGCACGGTTTATGATATCAGCCCAGGTGTTTATAACACGACCTTGGCTGTCAACCACGGATTGGTTGAAGTTAAAACCATTCAAGTTGAATGCCATAGTGCTAATGCCTAAAGCGGTGAACCAGATACCTACTACGGGCCAAGCAGCTAAAAAGAAGTGTAGAGAGCGAGAATTGTTGAAGCTAGCATATTGGAAGATCAAACGACCAAAATAGCCGTGAGCAGCTACGATGTTGTAGGTTTCTTCTTCTTGACCGAACTTATAACCTGCATTAGCAGACTCATTCTCAGTTGTTTCTCTGATCAAACTAGAAGTTACCAAAGAACCATGCATAGCACTGAATAGAGAGCCGCCGAATACGCCAGCTACACCCAACATGTGGAAGGGATGCATAAGGATATTGTGCTCAGCCTGGAAGACGATCATGAAGTTGAAAGTACCAGAAATGCCTAGAGGCATACCGTCAGAGAAACTACCTTGACCAATTGGGTAGATCAAGAAGACGGCGGCAGCAGCTGCGACAGGAGCCGAGTACGCAACAGCGATCCAAGGACGCATACCTAAACGGAAGCTTAGTTCCCATTCGCGACCCATGTAGCAAGCTACACCAAGTAGGAAGTGAAGAACGATAAGTTCGTAGGGACCACCATTGTAAAGCCATTCATCGACGGAAGCTGCTTCCCAGATTGGGTAGAAATGTAACCCAATAGCTGCAGAAGTAGGGATGATAGCACCGGAGATAATGTTGTTACCGTATAACAAAGAACCAGAAACGGGTTCGCGAATACCATCAATATCTACAGGAGGAGCTGCGACGAAAGCAATGATGAATACAGAGGTTGCGGTTAGTAAGGTGGGAATCATTAAGACACCGAACCATCCGATGTAGAGACGGTTTTCGGTGCTGGTGATCCAGTCGCAGAAGCGACCCCATAAGCTTGCGCTTTCGCGTCGTTCTAAAGTTGCGGTCATGGTAATTTTCGGTTTTCAAAAAATAATTAGTGATTCCCCAGGCTAGTAAGCTTGTTAATTTGTAATATATCACAAAAACCTATCTGTGTCAACCGAAATTAATTGAGTCCCCAGAATTCTCGGATATGGGGGCTTCCCCTCGATATCTCAAACAAATTTTAGCCATTGTTTTACAAAAACGCTTTCCTTTTTCAAAAAAAAAAAGGAAATTTTTACTCTGTGCGATGCGGTATGCGGTGCGCGCCTCAATCAATTTCAGTCTCTGAAAAACTGGTCACGCGTCAAGCCTTTTCCCGAGGCACTCCGCAACTCTGCATTGGCCCCCCCCCGCTATCCTATTAGGTTAGGAGGGGTTTAATAATTAACAACCAACAACCTAAAGGAAAGGGAAAGAGTTGCCGATCCCCACTTGTGGCTTAGACACCCGTTATTCGTCGTTGACTCCTCACTCAACCATTTCTTCATAGTGTTTTTCGATTCCCCGATAGTTTGTGCCCCGGTTCCAATCCACAACGGAAAGATTGTGGATTGGAACGAATCCGAAACTAACGGAAATGAGCAAAAGCTTTGTTAGCTTCCGCAACTTTATGAGTCTCCTCCCTCTTCCGTATGGCACTACCGGAATTCCTGGCGGCATCCATTGATTCATCACTCGATCTTAAAGCCATACTTCGACCTGAGCGTTTTCGACACGCGATTAATGACCACCGGATAGCCAAAGCTTTTCCCTCCGCCGGTACTACTTCAACGGGAACTCGATAGGTTGATCCACCTACACGTTTGGTTTCCGTCACTACATCGGGAGTTACCCCGCGCACCGCCTGTCGCAGAACAGACAGTGGGTTCTTATTTGTCTTTTACCTAATCCGCTTCATAGCCTGATAAAAAATCTGATAAGCCAGTGATTTCTTGCCATTTTTCAGGATACGATCAACTAGCATATTTACCAATCGATTCCGATAAATTGGATCTGATTCGATATTTTTCTTTCTGTTCACTACACTGCTCCGATGTAACACGAGTTTACAAATATAAATATGTCAGATTTCAATCAATTCTTTTATTTCAATGGTATCTTAAGCTACTATTTTGGCTTCTTCACTCCATATTGTAGGGTGGATCCACCGGTTAGTCGAGGATCTCCCTCCAAACTGCACGTGCGACTTTCATCGAATACAGCTTTCCACATGATTGAATAGAAACTATTCAAATGATTTCGAACCATTTCTTTTCTAAGATACAAATCATATTTACTCATCGCACGTTGAGTATCCGTCTTCTCCTATTCCACGGATAAAAGAAGTCGAAGTCTAGATGTAAAAGAAGAAAATCTTGCAATTCAGTTATCTTACTAGGAATGTCCGTAGGTTTATCAATCCAATCAGTAGATGTGCATAAAGCCTTCACCGAATCTCCGTATTCATAATCCAAACCTGTTCCAATAGGAAAAGAGGTCCTAAGATTTTCTAGGTGAGAGTCCGGGTAAAACTCAACTTACTGGAATAGAACACCTTAGACACCAAGTTGTTTCATACAAATAGATAGATAATAATTAATCTCTATCAATCTCTGTGGTAGCAGGCTTCAGTCCCCTGGCAATGCTGGGTCGGCTACACATTTAACATATCAGAACAACTGATACGGAATCGTTGCAATGATACAAGTTGTGACAATGTTCTGCAACGCACTAGAACGCCCTTTTTTACGATCCTTCACCCCTACAGCATCTAAGGTTCCTCTAACAATATGATACCTAACACCGGGTAAGTCTTTGACCCTTCCGCCTCTCACGGGGACCACCGAATGTTCCTGCAAATTATGGCCAATACCTGGTATGTAAGCCGTTACCTCAAACTTGGAGGTTAACCGAACTCTCGCGACTTTACGTAGGGCAGAGTTGGGTTTTTTTGGCGTAGTCGTGGAATAGTCGACAGCTCCAATGTCACTATACAGAACCGTACGTGAGATTCTCACCTCATACGGCTCCTCGTCATTCAATTACTCCTGAGAAAAAAAGAAAGTCCAAAATTCCTCCCAATTGTTTTCAACTACAAATACAAAAGAATTTGCAAAAGAAAAAGAAATTAAATACTTTTCAATTCATTTCTAAGGCTTCGGCTTTGCGCCCCACTTATTTTCCGGATCCCGTTATTACTAATTAATAAGCAACCCAGATAGAAAGATGAAAAATCTATCAAATCGATGGGTAGATTTGTTAACGAGTTCCTTGTTTTCGTGCAAGTAATATGATGCGGATTGAGTATGGAGGAGATTGACGAGTCGGTATCAGCTTATCCGCATCATTAATCATTTTCTGATGAGGAATTCATTTTGAAATGAAGACAGTTTTGATATCTCACTCTCGTTCTTTATTTCGTTTTGACGGGGCTACCTGAAGAGGATCCAGCAATCTAACGCTAACGAACTACCCCAATAAGTAGGTGAGCCAAAATATGGAATAGGTAGGATCCGATCACTACCTGGAGTTTGCCAGCGACAGCGACGCTGAAATGGCAGTGAAAAAAAAACCAAGGATACATACAAAAAAAAAAGAAAAATAAGTTGAGGTTAGTAGGTTATTCGTCTAGGCGATTGCAGCTTAGTCAGCCTGTTCCGTCACGAGCCACCGGTCAAGCCCCGCTGCATCCTACCACCCCTCTTCCGCGAACCGAATCGGAAGTCTGGGTTCCGCAGGGATAAAATTGTACCACAAGAGCTCGGGGAGGTCAAGCCGTTTCTACCACCAGTTGTTACTAGCAATCCCATATCTAAAAGATTATGAGTGAGAAAGATCGAAAGCCTAGCAAAAGGGGAGTTAGCACTGGCGGGGGTGGTCTAGACTAATCGGGAGTCCTAGAATGGTTGTTCGCCAAAGCCAGATATAACCCGGACAGCGAGATACCGCTAGGCGCCAAGAAGGTGCCCCTTGCCGGAAGTCTATACGACTCATATATGCAGTACGCGGAAGCGCAAGGAATTGAACCAGTATCATACTGTTCCTTTGGGGACGTGCTGGACGACTCGGTAAGGTCTCTGGGCTATCGGGACATAGTTACAAAAAGAAGGGCGCAGGGAAGGGTGGTGATGGGCATTAACCTAGCCTATGGGGAGCCAATAAGAAGGAACAAAAGATCATCATCCGTCGTTAAGTACTTGACGGAAACGGAACCCTGGGAGGGATTTACTAAAGACAAAGAGGCGTTTGAGAGGCGGGCCAGCGAGGATCGCGATGAAGAAAGGAGTAGAAAAGCAGATAACGACATTAGCGTGGAGAGTATCGGGGGTGTCAAGTGTGTCGAGTATGTCGAGTGTGTCGACTTTTCGACTTTTCTGGTAAAAATGGCATTTTAGGTAAAGATGAACAACTAGGTGTAGCTAACGGAGAGGCAGCAGCTGAAGCCGTAGACGCCAGCCAAGTAGGGGGGAAAGGCAAGCCACCTAAAAGGGAAATCCTCATAACAGGTCCGCCTAAGAAGCCTCAAAACGCCATAAGCGGAATACGCAGCCTGGTCGACGAGAAGGTGGGTAACCTTACGGGGCCTGAAGTGGAAAAGACAGAGGAGTTTCTATCGAAGCATCCACGACTTGCACAGTCTTTACCGTCAATGCAAGAAGACTGGACCGAGGAGAGACTCACCGAGGAGGCACAGATAATATTTAAGGCGGACAGCCCTGCAAAGGAGGCGGCTAGCCGCCTCTATGCGGCTATGGAGGAGAGGGGAGCATCCACAAACCTGGACCCCCCCCAAGCTGGACCTGTCTACCACAATGGGAGGGCTAGCGTATCCCCTAGCGGGACGGATGGAGGAGAGCATAAACAGGCTGAAGCATCTACCCGCGCACTACTCGGAACATATAACCACCCTAAATGACGCTGCAGCGAAGATCGTGGAGATTAGCTACATGCTATTTAGGCTATTTCGTCGTCAAGGCGGCACCTATTTTAATCGTGGGTGCCCAGTGAAAGGGCTTTTTGCTACCTCCTACGTCGATTCTGGCAGTTACCCGAGACTTGTACCCCGAAACATCAGCGGGTCAGGCACCATTGCTTGTCTCCGGCGAGACTGCAAGCGGGTTATCAAGACACTTGTTGAAGAATACCTACTTCCGGAGGATTTAGTTCTGGAGGAGCTAGATATGGTAGCTTGTCACACGGGTATCTACGTCGGACTTACAGGTGCAGTGAACGCTCCCCACACGTGGGAGGCCTACGGCACAGGTAATTTTTGGCACCACATTATGTCTAAGTGGGAAAGCGACATACCCAAGAAGCTTCTTAAGACCATTTTATACTCTGGGTTAAACGGTGCTAGCCTCAGGGGAAGAGGGGCCATCCTAGCCAAGGTTAAGGAAACGT